GTCTGAAACCGTGGCACAGATCTAAGCTACAATCACATCCTAGAGATTCCATGAAAAAGAAAGGTAAAAAAGAAAATTTTTGTTTTTTAACAGTTTGGGGAATGGAAGCTGAATTACCTTTTGGTTCTCCGCGACAACTACCTTCCTTTTTTGAACCTATTTGGAAACAACTTGAAAAAAGACTTATAAAAGTGAAAAAAAAGCGTTTTCTAGCCCTAAAAATTATAAACGAAAGAGCAAAATGGTTTCGAAAAGTATCAAAAGAAAAAACAAGATGGGTTAGAAAAATAGTTCGATTTATAAAAAGAATAATGAAAGAACTTAAAAAAGTAAGTCTAATTCCATTATTTGGATTGAGAGAAGTATATGAATCGAATACAAAAAAAAAAAAATCACTAATAAGTAATCATATAAATTATGAATCGCCCATTCGAATTATATCTGCGGATTGGACAAATTATTCACTGACAGAAAAAAAGATGAAAGATCTGGCTGATAAGACAAATACAATCAGAAATAAAATCGAAAAAATAACAAAAGAAAAAAAAAATATATTTATAACTACGTATATAACCATTAGTCCTAACGAAACAAATTGTGATGATAAAAGATTAGAATCACCAAAAAAGATTTGGCAGATATTAAAAAGAAGAAGTGCTCGGCTAATGCGAAAATATCACTATTTTTTTTATTTGTTTATTGAAAGGATATACAAAGATATTTTTTTACGTATCATTAATATTCCCAGAATACATGTAAAAATTTTACTTCAATTAAAAAACAAAATAACGGATAATTCCAATGATGAAACAAATAAAAAAGGATTTTATATTGAAAAAAATCAAAAAAAGAAAATTTATTTTATTTCGACTATAAAAAAGTTTATTTCTAATATTAGAAATAAAAATTCGCAGATTTTTTGTGACCTTTCTTCGTTGTCACAGGCATATGTATTTTACAAATTATCACAAGCCCAAGTTATCAACAAGCATTACTTGAAATTTTTATTTCAATATCACGGAACAATTCCTTTTATTAAGGATAGAATAAAAAAATATTTTTTTGGAACACACGGAATATTTCATTTAAAATCAAGGTATAATAAACTTAGTATGAATGAATGGAAAAGCTGGTTAATGGGTAATGATCACTATAAATACAATTTATCTCAGACTAGATGGTCTAGATTAGTACCGCAAAATTGGCGGAATAGAATCAATCAAAATTTTATGGTTCAAAATAAAAACTCAACCAATTTTTATTCATATGAAAAAGACCAATTAATTCATTACAAGAAAGAAAATAATTATGCATATGCAGTAAATTCATTACCGAACCAAAAAGATAAATTTAAAAACTACAAATATGATCTTTTATCAAATAAATATCTGAATTATGAAGATAAGAAAGGTTCATATATTTATGGGTCGCCATTCCAAGTAAACGAATCAAAAAGGATTTCCTATAATTACAATAATTATAATCCCGAACTTTTTGATTTGCCGAGAGATATAGATCTTGGTAACTATCTACGAGAAGATTCTATTATTGATAGGGAAAAAAATCCGGATAGAAAATATTTTGATTGGAGAACTATTAATTTTTGTCTTAGAAAAAAGATCGATATTGAGGAATGGAGAAATAGAGATATCGGGGCCAGCGCCAACATTAATAAAAATACTAAGACTCGGACTAATTATTATCAAATAATTGATAAAATGGATAAAAAAAAAATGGATAAGAAAGTGTTTATGAATCCCCCGATTCATAAACAAATCTGCCCAACCAATCAAACAAAAACATTTTTGGACTGGATGGGAATGAATGAAGAAATCCTAAATTGTCCGATATCAAATCTAGAACTTTGGTTTTTACCAGAATTTGTGTCACTTTATAATACATATAAGATTCAACCGTGGATCATACCAATCAATTTACTTCTTTTTAAATTGAATATAAATAAAAACATTAGTAAAAATATCAACGAAAAGAAAAAAAAAGATAGATTATATAATCAAAAAAAATCTCTTGAATTAGAGAATCAAAATCAAGAAGAAAAACAAGAGCCAGTCCAAGGAGATCTTGGATCATATGCACAAAATAACAAAAATATTGGATCTGATCCATCGAAAAAAACAAAAAATGTTAAAGAAGATTATCGGGGATCATACATTCAAAAAAGAAAAAATAAAAATAAATCCATGATAGGAGCGGAACTAGATTTCTTCCTGAAAAGATATTTTCTTTTTCAATTGAAATGGGATAATGCTTTTAATCAAAAAATACTAAATAATATCAAGGTATATTGCCTACTCCTTAGATTGAGAAATCCAAAGGAAATTGCTATATCCTCTATTCAAAGGAACGAAATAAGTTTGGATGTAATGCTGATTCCGAAGTCTACAACTCTTACAAAATTGATAAAAAGGGGACTATTGATTATTGAACCAGCTCGGCTATCCATAAAATGGGACGGACAATTTATCATGTACCAAACCATATCTATTTCACGGGTGCATAAGAATAAGCGGCAAACTAATCGAAGATACCAAGAAAAAAGAAATGTTGATAAGAATGGTCTTAATGAATCCATTGCACGACATGAAAATGGGAATAGAAACGATCATTTTTATGATTTTATTGTTCCTGATAATTTTTTATCTCCTAGACGTCGTAGAGAATTGAGAATTCTCATTTGTTTCAATTCAAGAAATGTCAATGTTGGGGATAGAAATCAAGTATTTTGCAATGGGAACAATGTAAAGCGCTGTGGTAAATTTTTTTATGAGGATAAGCATCTTGATGTAGATACAAATCGATTTATTAAGTTCAAATTATTTCTTTGGCCAAATTATCGATTCGAAGATTTTGCTTGTATGAATCGCTATTGGTTTGATACCAATAATGGTAGTCGTTTCGTTATGTCAAGGATACATATGTATCCACGATTGATAATTGGTTGATGATACATTTACATTACATGGATCAAGCGGCATCTCTGACATGGTATATGAACCCAAACAAATATATACAGCCTTATGTTGTTATATTAGATTATGGTGCATGATACTGATTACCTGACCTTGATCTTAGCAATTCTATCTAGTAAGTAATGAGTCGTCATAATCTTCTTATCTTAGGTCAAAATTCTTCTCTTTTGTAGGTTAGAAATTTTTTATCTATATTTGAATAAAATTGAAAAAAAAAATTGTATTGATTATCAATTAAGTGAATTAAAAAAAAAAAGAAGTATACGAATAAATCCCGATTATTGTGTATAACAAATTAAAATGACTGGCATTATTATTACTGATTAGTAAAATCTATATTTGTAATGTAAATAAAGAAAAAGGGACGCAGAATTTTTTGTTATGGTTAAAAATTTATTCATTTCAGTTATTTCGCAAGAAGAAAAAAAAGAAAATAGGGGGTCTGTTGAATTTCAAGTATTCAGTTTCACCAATAAGATACGTAGACTTACTTCCCATTTGGAATTGCACAGAAAAGACTATTTATCTCAGAGAGGTCTACGTAAAATTCTGGGAAAACGCCAACGACTCCTGGCTTATTTGTCAAAGAAAAATAGAGTACGCTATAAAGAATTAATTAGTCAATTGGATATTCGGGAGCCAAAAATTCGTTAAGTTCATTTTTTTATTTATTAATAATAATAATAATTAGAATTATAAATTCTAAATATTAATTATTATTATTATTTTTAATGAACTTCATTTGGTTTTCAGCAATTCGTGGAATAATGAATCGGGGAAAAAATATATGACTGTACCGACTACAAGAAAAGACCTCATGATAGTCAATATGGGTCCTCAACACCCATCAATGCACGGTGTTCTTCGACTCATCATTACTCTAGATGGGGAAAATGTTATTGACTGTGAACCCGTATTGGGTTATTTACACAGAGGAATGGAAAAAATTGCGGAAAATCGAACAATTATACAATATCTTCCTTATGTAACACGTTGGGATTATTTAGCTACTATGTTTACAGAGGCAATAACGGTAAATGGACCAGAACAGTTGGGAAATATCCAAGTACCGAAAAGAGCGAGCTATATTAGAGTAATTATGCTAGAACTGAGTCGTATAGCTTCTCATTTGTTATGGCTTGGCCCTTTTATGGCAGATATCGGTGCGCAGACCCCTTTCTTCTATATTTTCCGAGAGAGGGAATTGATATATGACCTATTCGAATCTTCCACAGGTATGCGAATGATGCATAATTATTTCCGTATCGGAGGGGTGGCTGCTGATCTACCTTATGGCTGGATAGATAAATGCTTGGATTTCTGTGATTATTTTTTAACAGGGGTTACTGAATATCAAAAGCTTATTACGCGTAATCCTATTTTTTTGGAACGAGTTGAAGGAGTGGGTATTATTAGTGGAGAGGAAGCAATAAATTGGGGTTTATCGGGACCAATGCTACGAGCTTCCGGAATTCTGTGGGATCTTCGTAAAATTGATCATTATGAGTCTTACGACGAATTTGATTGGGAAGTACAATGGCAAAAAGAGGGAGATTCACTAGCCCGTTATTTAGTCCGAATCGGTGAAATGGTGGAATCCATCAAAATTATTCAACAAGCCCTGGAAGGAATTCCCGGAGGGCCCTATGAGAATTTAGAGGTACGGCGTTTTGATAAAACAAAGGATTCTGAATGGAATGATTTTGATTATCGATTCATTAGTAAGAAACCTTCGCCCACTTTTGAATTGTCTAAACAAGAACTTTATGTGAGAGTAGAAGCCCCCAAGGGAGAATTGGGAATTTTTCTGGTAGGAGATCGGAGTGTTTTTCCCTGGAGATGGAAAATTCGTCCACCTGGTTTTATCAATTTGCAAATTCTTCCTCAGCTAGTTAAAAAAATGAAATTGGCCGATATTATGACAATACTAGGTAGTATAGATATTATTATGGGAGAAGTTGATCGTTGAAATGATAATTGATACGATAAAAGTACAAGCTATCAATTCTC